TTTGGTGGTGGGTTTATGTTATTGGTTTGACTTGTATTAGTCGGATGGGTTTTGATTTTGATATGCTGTTAGGTGGTCAATAATAAAAGATGTGGGAGGGTTGGTGATAGTGTGAGCAGTTGTGTTGAGGGTGATAGTTCTTGTAGTTGAAAATACAACGGTGGTTTTTCAGGCCACAGGTCTTGGAGGGAAGCCAAGTAAGAATTGTTATGATATATTTGATACTTTTTTTAAGTGTTTGTTTTATTTTGGGAGGGCTAGCAGTGGCATCTAATCCGTCTCCTTATTATGGGGTTGTAGGGTTGGTATTAGCATCTGTAGTGGGGTGTGGGTGGTTGGTGAGTTTAGGGTTATCTTTCATTTCTTTGGTGCTGTTTTTGGTGTATTTAGGGGGAATGTTGGTTGTGTTTGTGTACTCAGTGTCGTTGGCGGCGGACCCCTTTCCAGAGGGTTGGGGGGATTGAGGGGTAGTTGGGTATGGTGTCGGGTTGGTTTTGATGTTGATTGTAGGGGCATCTGTTGTTGGGTTGGCTAAGTTTTGGTGGGTTGGTACAAGTGTGGTGGATTGTGGTGGTGCATCTTTTGTTCGACTTGATTTTGATGGGGTGGCTATGTTTTATTTTTGGGGGGTAGGGCAGTTTTTAGTTGCGGGCTGGGGGCTGTTGTTAACTTTGTTCGTTGTTTTGGAGCTTGTGCGGGGGTTGTCTCGGGGGGCTATTCGGGCTGTGTAGGGTGGTGTTGTTCAGAGAGTAGTTTAATTAAAATATCAGCTTTGGGAGTTGGTGATGGAGGTTTGATCCCTCTCTCTCTGAGCTTATGAAGTAAAATTGTTTGGTTTAAAAGTGGAGTGTTTAATGTGAAAGATAATGGAAAATTTAGGTGGTTTGTTTGTCAAAAATTTTTGATGAGTGTTGTAAAAAAGTTCGAATGGATAAGGGGATTTTTAGGGAGTGTGGTTGTGTGAGTGTGTGTGTAAAACAAACGAATTAAACGAAAAGGAAATATAGGAGAAAGTTTGTGAAAAATTAAATTGAGTGAAAAAATTTTTAAAACAAAAGAATGCAATTTGTTGTAAAGGGAAAATCAGGGGAGTGGCATGTGTGTAAATTTTTAAATTTTTGTCAAAAATTTTTGATAACGAAAAATTGGTGTGTTTAGATGGTAAGTCCCTAGAATAGTGGTAAAATGGTCAAAAATTTTTGGCATTTTTGTGAAATTGGTGGGGAAAAAATATGTCTATCGAGCATTCATTTAACTACACCTAGCTTAGAGACGTACTGGAAGTTCCAAGCCAAATGCTCAGGAAAGTGCATCCGTGCTACAGTATGAGACAAGCTTACACTTGAAACCATATCATTAACTTAACGCCTGAAAGTGACGAAACCGCACGAGGGCCACAAGGGGTACATGTCAACCATATATGGGGGCCCCCTGGCAGAGCACTCTGAAGGGCTTATTGAGATCTACCCCAAAAAAAGGAAGAGAGGTATAGAAGAGAAAAAATGCCGCGGTAACGAGTCGAAAATCACCCAAGCATCCCCAACCATTAGTAACGGAGAGCAATTGAAACGAAATTAAACAAGTTATGGCCCTGACCGAGGAACCAGAGGCGCCAAAGAGCAAGTTGGGCCAGGGTGTTCTGTAAGGGAAAGGGAAAGAATGCACCTGAAGCTGGTCTTGATAAACATTACTAACGCCGGGTTGCTGGTTTCTCGTGAGAGGTACGACTAATAAATAACCCAGTACTGCTTGGTTTGTACTGTGTGCAAGATTAATTGATGAGATGACTTACGATAATGGGGTTCAGGCCTTGTGACATTCCTCGTGTGGGGGTGATGATTATGCAAAGACTAACATTTGATAGGTTTTAGTCCGGGTATTGGAAATATTCCTAGGTCATGACATGGTTTGTACTTGACGTAGAAATTTGCCTAGATCATTGTCTGTCTGGTTGGGGGCGTAATGGGACTTAGCATGAAAATTTCTGTGGATAAGCCATTGAGTTCATGACAGAATTTCCTACATGGGTGAGATGTCTAATGTGGTATATAATGTAATGCAAAGTAATACATACCCTTAAAAAATGGGGGGGAAGGGGGGGCCCGTTTATTTAGGGGTATGGACAATGGGAGCCGGGGCTGGGGGGGTTTTGTAACTCTAAGAAGAAGGCGATCTTCAGTTTTTGGTTTACAAGACCAATGTTTTTTATAAACTATTAGAGTTGTTAGAAGTTTAGTAGTTTATTTTCTAGTGCCCCGGCGATGGGGAAGAGGACGAGGATTGTGAAGAAGTAGGTGAAAGAGGCTAGTTGACCAATGATGATGAATGGGTGCTCTACTGGTTGGCTGCCGATTCATGTAAGGATGAAGAGGTTGGCGACTAGTGTTCAGAATAAGAGTTGGGAGAGGGGGCGGAAGGTTAATGTGCGTTGTTTTGACATGTGAAGGAATGGGATTAGGAATAGGATTATTACTGAGGCAGCGAGAGCTAGTACTCCTCCTAGTTTGTTAGGGATAGATCGTAGGATGGCGTATGCGAATAGGAAGTACCATTCTGGTTTAATGTGAGGTGGAGTTACTAGGGGGTTGGCGGGGGTGAAATTTTCTGGGTCGCCTAGAAGATTCGGTGAGAATATGGCTAGGCTTATTAGTGGGAGGAGAAGGAAGATGAACCCTAGGATGTCTTTTGTGGAGTAGTATGGGTGGAATGGAATTTTATCACAGTTTGAGGAAATGCCTAGGGGGTTGTTTGATCCTGTTTCGTGGAGAAAAGTTAGGTGGATTAGTGTAAGGCCTGCGATAATAAATGGGAGGAGGAAGTGGAGGGCGAAAAATCGGGTGAGGGTTGGGTTGTCAACTGAGAACCCACCTCAGGCCCACTCTACTAGTGTTTGTCCAATGTAGGGTACGGCTGAAAATAGGTTGGTGATTACTGTAGCCCCTCAGAATGATATTTGGCCTCATGGGAGGACATAACCGACGAAGGCGGTTGCTATGAGGGTTAGGAGGAGGATGGTTCCTGTGTTTCAGGTTTCTTTATAAAGATAGGAGCCGTAGTAAAACCCTCGGCCGATGTGTAGGTAGATGCAAATGAAGAAAAATGAAGCTCCGTTTGCGTGTAGGTTTCGGATTAGTCAGCCAAATTGAACATTGCGGCATATGTGAGCGACTGATGTGAATGCTAGGGTGGTGTCTGCTGTGTAGTGTATGGCTAGTAGTAGGCCTGTGATGATTTGGGTTATGAGGCAGATTCCTAGGAGGGAGCCAAAATTTCATCAGGTGGAGATGTTTGAGGGGGTTGGTAGATCAATAAGGGAGTCGTTTACTATTTTTAGGAGAGGGTGGTGTTTTCGTAGGTTGGGTGCCATTAATGGTTGGTTCTGTATGTGCACAGGATAATTATGAGGATGGATAAGGCGAATGACCCTAGGTATGTTTTGATTAGTCCTGAGTGGAGGGGGGTGGTGGTTTTGGAAGCGTTTAGTTGAAGGGTGGCGAGGCCTTCTGGGCCTATTTTCTTATATCATAGCAGGTCGATGAGATGGGATGCGATGTTTTGTCCGGTATTTAAGAGTTTGGTGGTGGAGGGACGGTGTGTTAGTGGGTTGAAGTAACCTAGGGTGGAGGAGAAGTTTGTGAGGGCATTTTGTTTAGGGTTAATAAAGGAGTGTGTTGATTTTGACAGTTCTAGTGCTAATATGATGCCCAGTGTTGTGATGATAAGGGCTGTAGTTTTTGTGACGATTGGTATAGTTATGGGGGGAGTTTTTGAGGGGGGGATGAAGGAGGTGATTAGGAGCCCAGCTATGATGCTTCCCAGGGCGAGGCGGAGAATGGGGGTTGTGATAGTTGGATCATTTTCATTGATGGGTGCAATAGATGGTGCTCGGGTGAAGCCTGTCTGGACGAGTAGGGTCATTCGGAGGCTGTAGGTTGCAGTGAATGAAGTAGCGAGTAGTGTTAATAGGAGGGCTCAGGTGTTTAGGTAGGAAGTGTTAAGGTGTTCAATGATAAGGTCTTTTGAGTAGAAGCCTGCTAGGAAGGGTGTTCCTATGAGAGCTAGGTTTCCGATTGTTAAGCATGAGGTGGTTGTAGGTAGTGTTTTTTGTAGGCCTCCTATTTTTCGGATATCTTGTTCTCCATTGAGGCTGTGGATGATTGAGCCGGAACAAAGAAAGAGCATTGCTTTGAAGAATGCATGGGTTGAGATGTGTAGGAAGGCTAGTTGAGGGAGGTTTAAGCCAATTGTTACTATTATTAGGCCGAGTTGGCTAGATGTGGAGAAGGCGATGATTTTTTTGATGTCATTTTGGGTGAGAGCGCATGTGGCAGCGAATAGGGTGGATAGGGCACCTAAGCATAGGCATAGGGTTAGGGCAGCTTGGTTGTTGTATAGTAAGGGGTGCATGCGAATGAGCAGGAAGATTCCGGCTACTACTATGGTGCTGGAGTGGAGTAGGGCTGATACAGGAGTTGGGCCTTCTATGGCAGCTGGAAGTCATGGGTGAAGGCCAAATTGAGCGGATTTTCCGGTTGCTGCTAGGATAAACCCTAGTAGGGGTAGAAATGGGGTTTGGTTTGGGGTTGAAAGTTGTTGGAGCTCTCAGGAGTTTGTAGAAGAGGCTAGTCAGGCTATAGATAGGATAAGTCCGATGTCCCCGATTCGGTTGTAGAGGACGGCTTGAAGTGCAGCGGTGTTAGCATCTGCTCGGCCATGTCATCAGCCGATGAGGAGGAAGGATATGATTCCAACGCCTTCTCATCCAATGAATAGAAGGAATATATTGTTGGCGATAATTAGGGTGAGTATAGCGATGAGGAAGATTAAGAGGTGAGAAAAGAATTTTGTAATATATGGCTCTGAGGCTATGTATCACGTAGCGAATTGAAGGATAGATCAAGTTACGAATAGTGCAATGGGAAAAAATATTAGGGAGTATTGATCTATTTTAAGACTGAAGGGGATTTTGAAGTTTGTGATGAATTTTCATTCTCAAGAGAGAGTAATGTTTTCTGTGTTTAGGTATATGAATAGGGTTATTGGGATTAAACTGATAGGGAGAGCAGTTTTGACGGAGCGTATGATGGTTGTTGGGGAGTTTTGATAGTTTTTGTGTAGTAGGGGGAGTAGGATTGGGGTGATTAGGGTGAGTAGGGTAAGGAGTATGGTTGAGCTTAGGGTCAGAGGTAGATTCACTACTTTTACTTGGAGTTGCACCAAGATGGGTGGCTCCTAAGACCAATGGATTACTATTATCCTTTAAAAGTAAGGGGGCTGAGGTTTTAGGCTCAGATGCAAGAATTAGCAGTTCTTGTTGGTTAAACCTCCCCTCGGCAGGCAAGAAGGGTTTAACTTCTATTTTTAGGATCACAGACTAATGTTTGGTTTGAAACTATGCTTGCATGAGGGGATTCCTGAGATTAACTCTGGTTTTAGGATAAGGAGGAGGGAAGGTATAATGTGGAGGGTTATTAGTAGATGTTCTCGTGTGTTTGAATTTTGGATGGATGTGATGTATATTGGAGTTGGTCCTCGTTGAGTTATTAGGAGTATGTATAGGGTGTAGGATGCAGTAAGGAATGTGGCGGCTCCGGTTATGATGATGGTAAGGGTTGATCAGTTGAATAGGGCTGTTATAATAGTTAATTCGGCTATTAAGTTGGCTGTTGGAGGGAGTGCTATGTTTGTAAGGTTTGCTAAGAGTCATCAGGTGGCTATTAGTGGAAGTAGGGGTTGTAGGCCTCGTGTTAGTAAAAGGATTCGACTGTGGGTGCGTTCGTAGTTTGTGTTGGCAAGGCAGAATAGTATTGAGGAGGTAAGTCCGTGGGAGATTATTAAAATTATTGCACCAGAAAAGGATCAGTGGGTTTGGATTATGGTTGCAGCGATGACTAGGCCTATATGGCTGACGGAAGAGTAAGCGATTAAGGATTTTAGGTCGATTTGGCGTAGGCAGATGGAGCTTGTTATTAGTGCGCCTCATAGAGCTAGGGTCAAGAATGGGTAGTGTATGTGGTTTAGTATAGGATTTGTGATTATTGAGATGCGTATGATACCATATCCTCCTAGCTTAAGTAGTAATGCGGCTAATAGTATTGAGCCTGCGATGGGGGCTTCTACGTGTGCTTTTGGTAGTCATAGGTGAAGGCCATAAAGGGGTGCTTTTACTATGAAGGCGATTAGTAGGGCGAGGCTGGATAGGAGTCCGGATCATGAGTTGGTGAGGGAGGGGTGGGTGAGTTTTATTATGGCGAGGTGGAGGGTACCTGTTTGGGTGTGAAGGTTGAGGAGAATAACTAGTAGTGGGAGTGAGGAAATGAGTGTGTAGAATAAGAGGTAGATGCCGGCGCTTAAGCGCTCTGGTTGGCTCCCTCATCGTGTGATTAGGATTAGGGTAGGGATGAGGGTGGCTTCGAATGCGATATAGAATAGTGTTAGTTCTAGGGCTGAGAAGGCGAGTAGAATGAATGGTTGAGTGAAAATTATAGTTAGGATGAAAGTGTGTTTTCGTGTAGAGGGTTCTTGTTGTAAGTGGTTTTGGCTTGCAATAATTATGAGAGGGAGAAGTCAGCATGATAGAACTAGAAGGGGGGATGAGATTTGGTCGATGCCAGATCATTGGGATAGGGTTTTGCTGGGGTAGTAGGTTGCGGAGAGTCATTGTAGGCTTATTGTAGCGACTAGGAAGCTGTGCAGGGTTACATTGGTTCATAGGTATTTTGGGGGAGATAGGAGAGTTATTGGGATAAGTATGATTGTTGGAATAATAATTTTTAACATTGTAGGAGGTTGAGGTTGTGAAGGTGGTCTGATCCATGGGTTCGGGTGGAGGCTACTAGGATTGCTAATCCGGTGGCTGCTTCGCAGGCAGAGAAGGCTAAGGTGAGGATAGGTATGAGGGTTAAGGAGGCTGTTTGGGTGTAGACTGGTCATATGGATAGGGCAATATATATAGATAGTATTATGCTTTCTAAGCATAGTAGGGCGGAGATTAGATGTGTCCGGTGAAAGGCTAATCCTAGGCTGCTTAGTATGAAAGTAGCGTAGAAAGTCAAGTGTAGAAAGGTCATAAAGAAAATCGCAGGGTAGGACTGGGATTTGTTGAGCCGAAATCAACTGTCTTGGTTAGACTAATTTTCTAATTATTCTGCCCATTCTAAACCTCCCTGGGTTCATTCATAGATGAGTCCTAGGGTAAGGACAAGGATGATGGTAGAGGTTCAGGTTAGGGTGGTAAGAGGGGATTGAAGCTGGGTGGCTCATGGGAGGGGGAGAAGGAGAGCAATTTCTAGGTCAAATAGAAGGAATAGGATTGCGATTAGGAAAAATCGGATTGAGAATGGAAGGCGGGCGGAGCCTAGTGGATCGAATCCGCATTCGTAGGGGGATAGTTTCTCTGAATCTGGGGTTGATTGTGTTACTCATAGGTTTAGTGTCGTTAGGAAAATGCTTAGGGAGGTTGAGAGAATAAATATGAAGATAACTATGTTAATTGCTCTTCTCTGGTTTGGGACCAGATTTTAGAGATTGGAAGTCACTTGTAATAAATATACTAGAAGAGCAAGATCCTCATCAGTAGATTGCTATGTAGAGGAACAGTCAGATTACGTCTACGAAATGTCAGTATCAGGCTGCGGCTTCGAAGCCGAAGTGGTGGTTGGATGTGAAGTGGTATTTGATTAGGCGTAGGAAGCAGATTAGGAGGAATGTAGAGCCGATGATTACGTGGAGGCCGTGGAATCCTGTGGCAACGAAAAATGTTGATCCATATACGCTGTCGGCGATAGAGAAGGGAGCTTCGTAATACTCTATTGCTTGAAGAGCTGTGAAGTAGAATCCTAGGAGTACAGTTATGAGTAGAGCTTGGGTGGCTTGGGTTCGGTGGCCTTCGGTGATAGAGTGGTGGGCTCATGTAACAGTGACGCCTGAAGCGAGTAGGATAGCTGTGTTTAGCAGGGGGACTTCTATAGGGTTGAGAGGTTTGATGCCTATGGGAGGTCATTGACTTCCGAGCTCTGGGGTAGGGGCAAGGCTTGAGTGGAAGAATGCCCAGAAGAAACCTAGGAAAAAGAAGGCTTCGGATGTGATAAAAAGGATTATACCATACCGTAGTCCTTTTTGGACGAGTGGAGTGTGGTGGCCTTGGAATGTGCTTTCTCGGATAATGTCTCGTCATCATTGGAGTATGACGAGGAATATTGAGAGTAGGCCAAGAGTAAGTAGTTGTGTTGAATTGTAGTGGAATCATATGATTAGGCCTGAGGTGGTTAGGAGGGCGGCTGCTGCTCCGGTGATAGGTCATGGGCTTGGATCTACTAGGTGGAAGGAGTGTGCTTGGTGGGTCATTGGGGATTAAATGTTTTCTTGTAGGTAGAGGCTTAAGAGAAGAACAAAGACGTAGGCTTGGATTATTGCTACGGCTACTTCTAAGATTGTGAGAAGGAGAAGAATTAGAGTAGTTAACAAAGATACTGTTGGTATGATGGGAAGGAGAACAGTGGAGGCTGTTGAGATGAGTTGAATGAGTAGATGGCCGGCTGTTAGGTTAGCGGTAAGGCGGACTCCTAGTGCTAGAGGGCGAATAAGTAGGCTGGTTGTTTCAATTAGAATGAGGGCTGGGATTAGGGGTGTGGGGGTGCCTTCTGGTAGGAGGTGTCCTAGTGAGGCTGAAGGTTGATTTCGTAGGCCTGTGAGAAGGGTAGCAAGTCATAGGGGAAAGGCTAGGGCTAAGTTTATTGATAGTTGAGTGGTAGGGGTGAATGTATAGGGTAAAAGGCCTAAGAGGTTAATTATGAGGAGGAGAATTATTAGGGAAAGTAGGATTAGAGCTCATTTGTGCCCTTTTTTGGCTAGTGGCATTATAATTTGCTTTGTGATTAGTTGAAAGAATCAGAGCTGGAGTGTGGAAAAACGGTTTGTAATCCATCGTTTGTTGGGGGAGGGAATTAGGAGTGTAGGGAATAGTAAGGAGATAAGAATTAGCGGGATTCCTAAGAGGGAGGGGTATATGAATTGGTCGAAGAAGCTTAGGTTCATGGTCAGTTTCAGGGTGTGGGTTTTGTGGTAATTAGGGGTGTGTTGGAGAGGGAATTAGGAGAGGAGAATAGTAAAATTTTGGGTTGGAGGATAAAAGAAAAAGTGAGCCATGTGGCTAGTATAATAAGAAATCATGGTGCTGGGTTTAGTTGAGGCATGCCATTAAGGAGGGTAGGTGGTCCTCTTTCTCTAGCTTAAAAGGCTAGTGCTGGTTCATAGCTTCTTAATGTTTAGGATGATAAGAGTGAGGATCAGTTTTCGAAGTAGGTTAGGGGGGCTGATTCTACTACAATAGGTATGAAGCTGTGATTTGCTCCGCAGATTTCTGAGCATTGGCCATAGAAGATTCCAGGCCGGGTAGTGATGAAGGATGTCTGGTTTAATCGTCCTGGGATTGCGTCAGTTTTTACGCCGAGGCTGGGGATTGCTCAGGAATGCAAGACATCATCAGCGGTGATAATAACTCGAATGGGGGATTCTATTGGAATAACAATGCGATGGTCGACTTCTAGGAGGCGAAAGTGACCTAGAGGGAGATCTGTGGTTGGTAGTATATAAGAGTCGAAGGATAGGTCTTTGAAGTCTGTATATTCATAGGTTCAGTATCATTGATGTCCGATAGCTTTAAGAGTTAAGTCGGGTTCGTCAATTTCGTCTATTATATATAGGATTTGTAGAGAGGGGAGGGCTAGTATAATTAGGACAATAGCTGGGAGGATTGTCCAGACGAGTTCTACTTCTTGTGCATCTACGGTGTTGGAAGAAAGTTTTTCTATAAGTATAAGGGCTAGAAGGTAGAGTACTAAGCTACAGATTGCTAGTGCTACTATTAGGGCGTGGTCGTGGAATTCAATGAGTTCTTCTATGATAGGAGATGAGGCGTCTTGGAAACCTAGTTGGGAGTGGTTGGCCATGGTGTTTGATGGGGTGTACTGGGGTTTCACCGGTGACTCAGTCTTGACAAGACTGTGTAATGGCTTTACTAACAACCCATAAGAAAGAAGCATAAGTGGTGTGATGCGGTTGGCTTGAAACCAGCTTTTGAGGGTTCGATTCCTTCCTTTCTTGTACTTGGACAAAGGTTGGTTCCTCGAAGGTGTGGTAGGGCGGAGGGCAGCCATGGATCCATTCGATATTGGTTATGGTTAGTTCTGGTTGTAGGACTTTTCGTTTGGATGCGAAGGCTTCTCAGATGATGAATAAGAGTATGATTACGGCTATTATGGAGATTAGTGAGCCAATTGATGATAGGGTATTTCATAGGGTGTAGGCGTCTGGGTAGTCTGAATATCGACGAGGCATTCCTGCTAGGCCTAGGAAGTGTTGAGGGAAGAAGGTTAGGTTTACTCCGGTAAATATAACTCCGAAGTGGGCTTTTGCTCATGTAGGGTGAAGGGTGTAGCCTGTGAATAGTGGGAATCAGTGTGTAAAGCCTGCTAGGATGGCAAATACAGCTCCTATAGATAGGACGTAGTGGAAGTGGGCTACAACGTAGTAGGTGTCATGAAGGGCGATGTCTAGGGAGGAGTTGGCGAGTACGATGCCTGTGAGGCCTCCGATAGTGAATAGAAAGATGAAGCCTAAAGCCCATAGTATAGGGGGGTCTCATTTGATTGTACCTCCGTGAAGTGTGGCCAGTCAGCTGAAGACTTTAATACCGGTGGGAATTGCAATAATTATGGTGGCAGATGTGAAGTATGCTCGGGTGTCTACGTCTATTCCGACGGTGAATATGTGGTGGGCTCATACAATAAAGCCTAGGAAGCCGATTGAGAGTATAGCTCAAACTATTCCTATATAGCCGAACGGTTCTTTTTTGCCGGCGTAGTAGGCTACAACGTGGGAGATAATGCCAAATCCGGGAAGAATAAGGATGTAGACTTCTGGATGGCCAAAGAATCAGAAAAGGTGTTGGTATAGGATTGGGTCTCCTCCTCCTGAAGGGTCGAAGAAGGTGGTGTTTAGGTTGCGGTCTGTTAGGAGCATAGTGATGCCAGCGGCAAGGACTGGTAGGGAGAGTAGAAGAAGGACTGCTGTGATTAATACGGATCACACGAATAGGGGGGTTTGGTATTGTGAAAGGGCAGGGGGTTTTATGTTAATAGCTGTTGTGATGAAGTTAATAGCTCCTAAGATAGAGGATACTCCTGCTAGGTGGAGAGAGAAAATAGCTAGGTCTACTGAGGCTCCCGCGTGGGCAATGTTTCCGGCTAAGGGGGGGTATACAGTTCATCCGGTCCCGACCCCCGCTTCTACTGTGGAGGAGGCTAGGAGGAGGAGAAATGATGGTGGGAGGAGTCAAAAGCTTATGTTATTTATGCGAGGAAATGCTATGTCAGGTGCGCCAATCATTAAAGGTACTAGCCAGTTGCCGAAGCCTCCAATTATGATAGGTATTACTATAAAGAAGATTATTACAAATGCATGGGCAGTGACGATTACGTTGTAAATTTGGTCATCTCCAAGGAGGGTTCCTGGTTGGCCGAGTTCTGCTCGAATGAGGAGGCTTAGGGCGGTGCCGATTATACCAGCCCAGGCGCCGAAGATTAGGTAAAGGGTACCAATATCTTTGTGGTTTGTTGAAAATAATCATCGGTTGATGAAGGTCATAGGTAAGATGGCTGAATGTTAAGGCGTTAGGCTGTAGACCTTTTTACAGAGGTTTGATTCCTCTTCTTATCGGCTCTGTAGTGAAGTTCATATTGAGTTGCAAGCTCATTGATGTGCGTTGAGTATGCACCGGAGTCTGGTAGGCAGAAGCCCGTTGGTTGTGGCATCTAACTGTTAATTAGAAGTTTATGGGATCGAAGCCCGTCTGTCTAGGGGAGATTCTAGCTTAATTAAAGCGCTTGAGTTGCATTCATGAGATGCGGGTTAGTGGCCTGCGAGTCTTAGCAGAAACTAAGAGGGTGTAGCTCTTGTTTAAGGCTTTGAAGGCCTTCGGTTTGAAAGTAACCTAAGTTTCTAGGGGGTTGTTATGATCATGGGGGACAGTGGTAGTAGCATGATTGACAATATGGTGAGAACTGCGGTTGGTATGTTGACAGATTTGTTAGTCTGCCAGTGTTTTATATGGTTGGTGGAGTTTGGGGGTAGTGTGATTGTTGCACAATATGCAAGACGTAGGTAGAAGAAAAGTCCTAGCAGGGAGAGTAGTGCCATAATTGTGGCTGTTGCTGTAAGTTCTTGCTTAGTTAGTTCTTGGATAATTAGTCATTTGGGCAGGAATCCGGTCAGGGGAGGGAGCCCTGCTAGGGATAAAAGGGTGAGTATGAGTATGGCTGTCAGTGATGGAATTTTTGTTCATGCTGTCATTACTGTGGAGAGTTTTAGGGTGTTGATAATGTTAATGGTAAAGAAAATGGCAGCTGTTATTAGAGAGTAAAGATAGAAGGTAATTAGTGTGAGCTTTGGGTTGTAAATGAGGATAATAGTTATTCAGCCCAGATGGGAGATGGATGAGAATGCTAGAATTTTACGGATTTGGGTTTGGTTTAGGCCCATCCAACCCCCTAAAGCTGTGGAAGCAATGGCTATTAAGGATAGTAGGGTGTAGTTTAGGGATGGAGATGTAAGGATTAGAAGGACAGTTGGTGGGAATTTTATGGCTGTGGCTAGTAGCAGGCTGGTTATAGGAGATGAACCCTGGAGGACTTCTGGAAATCAGAAGTGGAATGGGACCAGGCCAAGTTTTATTGAAATTGCGGCTGTTAGTATGATGCACGATATAGGGTGGGTAAGTTGCGTAATGTCCCATTGGCCGGTGAACCATGCATTGGTCATGCTAGAGAAAAGTAGTAGGGTTGAGGCGGCTGCTTGCACTAAGAAGTACTTGGTAGAGGCTTCAACGGCTCGAGGGTGATGGGTTTTTGAGATTAGAGGGAGGATAGATAGAGTATTGATTTCAAGTCCTGCTCATGCCATAATTCAGTGGTTGGCTGAGATAACAGTAGATGAACCTAGGAGGAGGCTTATGGTGAAGATAAGCAGAGCTTGGGGGTTCATTAGTAGGGGAAGGAGTTAAACCATCATTTTCGGGGTATGGGCCCGATAGCTTACTTAGCTGACCTTACTAGAAGATAATATAAAGGAAGTATGAAGAATTTTGATTTCTTCTGTGTAGGTTCGATTCCTACTTTTCTAAGTCTAGGAAATGAGAGGGGTAGTATACCTCTATGTTCACTTTATCATAGTGACCCTTTAAAGTTCAGGCACATTTCCTTGGTTGTCTTAGGTGGGGAGGTAGTCCTGCGTATGAGATGGGGAGGCTGGTGTGCCACAGGCATAGGGCAAGTGTTAGTGGTAAGAAGTTTTTTCAGAGAAGGTGTATAAGCTGGTCATAGCGGAATCGTGGGTATGAGGCGCGAATTCATAGGAAGCCTGTGGAGAGAAGGAGGGTTTTTGTGGACAGGATTAGGGGGAATAATTCTTGGGGGAGGTTGAGTGAGCTGGGGTTGAAGAATAGAATGGTAGTGAGTATGTTTATTAATATAATGTTTGCGTATTCAGCTAGGAAGAAGAGGGCGAATGGTCCTGCGGCATATTCTACGTTAAACCCCGAAACTAGTTCTGATTCGCCTTCTGTAAGGTCGAATGGGGCGCGGTTAGTTTCTGCGAGGGTGGAGATGTACCATATTATGGCTAGGGGTCATGAAGATAGGATGAGGTATAGTGGCTCTTGGGTTGTAGCGAGGGTGTTGAGAGTGTAGTTGCCGCTTAGGATAATGAGGGATAGGAGGATAATAGCAAGTGTGACCTCGTATGAGATGGTTTGTGCTACTGCTCGTAGGGCTCCGATTAATGCGTATTTTGAGTTTGAGGCTCATCCTGATCATAGGATAGAATAGACTGCTATGCTTGAAAGGGCTAGGAGGAATAGTATTCCTAGGTTTAGGTCAGTGAGTGAGAAAGGGAGTGGGAGTGGTGTTCAGATAGTGATGGCTAGGAGGAGGGCTAGTATTGGGGTTGTGATGAATAGATAGGGAGAGGAGGTTGATGGGCGGATAGGTTCTTTAATAAATAGTTTTACGCCGTCTGCTACAGGTTGTAGTAGGCCGAATGGCCCTACAATATTGGGGCCTTTGCGAGCTTGTATGTAGCTTAGGATTTTACGTTCGACTAGGGTTAGAAATGCTACGGCGATCAGGACGGGCAGGGCGTAGGAGAGAGACATGGCGAGGTAGGTGAGGTTGGTGTAAGTGGTCATTAGGAGGAGAGAGCTAGGGAGAGGATTTGAACCTCTGGATAAAGGGCTTAAGCCTTCTGCATTTGCCAAGCTCTGCCACGCTAGCGGTCCTTTTCTAGGAGGGGGTGTGGGAGAGCCCTTGGTAGTTTAGTTGGGTTCATTTTTTAGGGCGAAGGCGTGCTTATAGTATGGGCCTCATCTCTTCTGTCCTTTCGTACTGGAAGAGGTTTGTCATAGATAGAAACCGACCTGGATTGCTCCGGTCTGAACTCAGATCACGTAGGACTGTTAATCGTTGAACAAACGAACCCTTAGTAGCGGCTGCACCACTAGGATGTCCTGATCCAACATCGAGGTCGTAAACCTCCCTGTCGATGTGGGCTCTTGAGGGAGATTGCGCTGTTATCCCTGGGGTAGCTGGGTTCATTGATCAATTGTATTGGGTCAGATTACTGTTCGTACGTTGATTGGTCGTTCTTGGTTAAGAGGTGTGGTCTGGGTTTTGGAGGATGGGTTTTTCTCCAAGGTCGCCCCAACCAAAAAATACAGGCCAGTGGTAAACCCTAGGAAATGTATACCTGGTAGGGGTGGGATAGTTTGTGGGGGTGGCTGTTGATTTTGAAGTTCCACAGGGTCTTCTTGTCTTATGAAGTTATACCTGCTTTTGCACAGGGAGATCAATTTCACTGATTATCCGTAAGAGACAGTTAGGGCCTCGTTTGGCCATTCATACAGGTCCCGATTTATGGGACAATTGATTGCGCTACCTTTGCACGGTTAGGATACCGCGGCCGTTGAACAGTTTGTTGTCACTGGGCAGGCTTCACCTTTAATACTTGGTTAGCTAAAGGCTATGTTTTTGGTAAACAGTCGGGCCCTGGGTTTGCCTAGTTCCTTTTACGGATTTTAATCTTCTTTGGGGCGCTCCATAGGTGGGGTAACAGGGGTTGTAATACTTTGGCTTGTTGGGGTTTTGGTATTTGTGAGTGTTAATAATGTGTGGATGTAAGCTTGCGCCGTAGAGGGTGATCCTAGTTACTCATTTTAGCATAGATTCTCTTATATGTAATAAGTTGGCCTATTAGGAAAAAGGGAGTCATGGGGTTTTTGGATTTTTTTGGTGTTGAGCTTTGACGCATTCTTTGGTGATGGCTGCTTGAAGGCCAACAGGCAGGGGTGGGGATGGTTGTTTATCCGCTAGGGGAGAGTAGGTTCTTTTTTAAAGGAGCTGTACCTCCTTTAAATTGCTCTTAATTCGTTACATGTGGGTTTGATGGAGGCCCTTGGAGGTGAATTAGGAGTGAACTTAGATTCGTTTCATAGGCAACCAGCTATCACCCAGCTCGGTTGGCTTTTCACCTCTACTGACGAGTCATCCCACTCTTTTGCAACAGAGATGGGTTCGCTCAGTGAATAGCTGCTCGTAAGTAGCTCGCTTGGGTTTCGGGGGGGCAAGCTTAAATTGGCGTTTTGCTTGGCTAATTCTTGCTAAACCATGATGCAAAAGGTACAAGGGTTGGTCTTTGCTGTTTGGTGCTTGATTTGTCACTGTTATTTCATCTTTCCCTTACGGTACTAAATCTCTATCGCTCCTGGGGCACCTTTCTATCGCCTATACTGGGAGGGGCATAGAATGTTTTAGTTTGGTGGGGGGGTTGGTTTAGTGTGGATGGGTGTTTGGGCTAGACTGGGCTTCAAGACGACCTAGTGTGAGCAGGTATCTTTCAGGTGTAAGCTGAATGCTTTGAGTTGTAGCTACGTCTTGGTAAACTAAGTGCACCTTCCGGTACACTTACCTTGTTACGACTTACCTCATCTTTAGCTGGGTGGTGGTTTAGGTACGTGAGGTTATAGCTTGTGAGGAGGGTGACGGGCGGTATGTACGTACTCCAGGGCCAACTTAAAGGAGGCATGATTGTCCTGCTTTACTGCTAAATCCGCCTTTTAGGAGTGGTTTCACAGTCCTTGCCGTGTGATATTCTATGTTAGAAAATGTAGCCCATTTCTTCCATCTCATAGGCTATACCTTGACCTGTCTTGTTAGCTGAGTGGCTATTGCGCTCACTGTTGGGCCTTCAATTTGAGGGTGAGCTGGGGACGGCGGTATATAGGCTGGTTTGGCGAGAGATGGTGAGGTGTATCGTGGATTATCGATTATAGAACAGGCTCCTCTAGGTGGGTTTGGAGTACCGCCAAGTCCTTAGAGTTTTAAGCGTTTGTGCTCGTAGTTCTCGGGCGGATGATTTGGGTAGGGGAAGCATCAAGATTTAGGGCTAGGCATAGTGGGGTATCTAATCCCAGTTTGTGTCCTGGCTTTCGTGGGTTTGATAGGTCGCTTTTCTAAGATCATTTTAATAGGGGGTGTTAAGTGTGTCTTATGCTTGTAACAGCTTGGACAGGTCTTAATCTTAGTGGGGGTGATAATGGAGGACCACTCTTTACGCCGAGTATGGTTAATTTGGGTTTCTTGTATGACCGCGGTGGCTGGCACAAGATTTACCAACCCTTAAAGATTGCTTTAACTAAGTCAAGCTTACGCTTATTGCTTAATGTTAATTACTGCTGAGTACCCGTGGGGGTGTGGCTAGGCAAGGTGTCTTGGGCTACGGTGGGTGAGCCTGATACCTGCTCCTGGTGGCTTATTAAGGGTTAGAGGGCATTTTCACTGGGGTGCGGATACTTGCATGTATATGTTTGGCAAAAACTAACGGTAAGGTTAGGACTAAGTCTTTTGTCCTTGGGTGTATTGAATCAGCCGTCTTAACATCTTCAGTGTTATGCTTTGTTGTAAGCTACAGGGAC